CCTGGTTGGAGGAGCAATTACCAAACGTTTAGCATTCCCTCACGCTAGGCGCCAATGAGGTTTTTTTATTTGAGAGAAAAAAGAAAACTATGCCTTCGCCATATGAATATTAAGTAATAATAGCATGGCACTTTGAATTCGATATGAAAAATTTGTGTATTGTTCTTTTTTCAAAAGATTCAATTATGTATCGAGAGATTAGTATGAAATAAAAGGTATTTCTCATTTTCTCTTAGGGGAAGTAGGGGGAAGCCAATCCAGCGTTACAAACCTTTTTGTTTTCACACCGAAGGGCTCTTAACAATATTTATGTTATAAAAAAGGGCGCGAAAAAAACAATCTTTTTCCCTTTTTGTTATTGGTTAGATTAAAAAGAAACTTTGGGATTGCTGAATCAAAAGATAAAAAAATCCATTTTCGAATTTCAAATAGAAAGCAACGGAGCCATCATAGTATTTTTTAACCCCTACGAAAGTAAGGGTGGCACTTTGATCATTTAATTATCTAGGGCTGATACACTTTTTTCTTGATAAGTTGATAAGGGTCAATTTCATTGTAGAGCCGTATGCAATGCACAAAAGATGATGCCTGTACGGTTGTTCTGTTCTATCTTTTTTACTATTATTCTTTATCTTTCTTTTCTGTTCGTTTCACCATACCAGATGGCCAACCCTTCTATCATCAGGGTAATGATCCATCAACCTGCTAGTTCTTTTTATGAGGCCCAAACGGGAGAATTTATCCTGGAAGCGGAAGAACTGTTGAAACTACGCGAAACCATCACAGATGTTTATGTGCAAAGAACGGGCAAACCATTATGGGTTGTATCTGAAGACATGGAAAGAGACGTTTTTATGTCAGCAACAGAAGCCCGAGCTTATGGAATTGTTGATTTTGTAGCAGTTCAATAACAAACAATAACAAAAAAATGGATTTTTTGAAAATCCGTGATTTGAGATTTTATCTCCGAGTTTACTATTCTATTAAATAGAAATAATTCATAATCATCTGGTTAGGATCAATCTAAACCTGCCCATTATGTATATGATTCAACATGCCAACTATTAAACAACTTATTAGAAATACAAGACAGCCGATTCGAAATCTCACGAAATCCCCTGCTCTGAGGGGATGTCCTCAGCGTCGAGGAACATGTACTAGGGTGTATGTGCGACTCGTTTCAATGATGAGCTGGCGCAAAAAAGGAAGAAAACCAATTTACGGTATGAATGATCAGTACTAGTAAATAGCATAGAATGGATAAAGGAATCCCATTCACTATCTAAAAATAAGCAAATTGATCCCTCTATTGTGTCTAAAGTTTATGGTTTCCGTTGGTGCAAACCCAACACCTGAATTTCAGATCTCAGACGAGAAGCAATTCTCCATTGATAGCAAACGGTTATCCATTAAGCGGAGGAAATCTTAGTGAAATTCAAAAAAAAGATCAAAATGCTGTTTTCGCCCGGTCAAGAACGGACTACGAGGGTCAGCTATCCCAGCTAACTCTCATAATTAAATACCGTTACTGTATAGACGGGTCTGGTTGTGAAAGACCTGGTACTGGATAATTCATGGGTAGAGCCAAAGAGTGGGGTTGAACTATACAAGTTACCAATAAAATTGATTAAATAAAGGAAAAGCTCCGGTGTATAGAGAAGACCTCACCGTTTAAGAAGTAACCATAGAAACGATGAAACCCACTATTTCTTTATCCATTTTTGGACTTCTTTTTTAAGGAAAGTTCCTAATTTCATTCGTATTTCCCAGTCAAATAGCTAAAAAATCGTGGTCAGGAAGGTTAGAGGAGCCAAAGCCCTTGGAATTTTGATTTTATACATTGGAAAAATCGGTTTGGTTATTAATAGATCAAGGCGTGGAAAATAATAACTGAAAGAAAAAAAATCAATTAGTTATTTGTCAAAGTTTTATTTATTCAATGACCAGAATTAAACGCGGATATATAGCCCGGAGACGTAGAACAAAAATTCGTTTATTTGCCTCAAGCTTTCGAGGGGCTCATTCAAGATTGACTCGAACTATTACTCAACAGAAAATAAGAGCTTTGGTTTCGGCTCATCGGGATAGGGATAAGCAAAAAAGGAATTTTCGTCGTTTGTGGATCACTCGGATAAACGCAGTAATTCGAGAAAGAGGAGTATCTTATAATTATAGTAAATTCATACATGATCTATACAAGAGACAGTTGCTTCTTAATCGTAAAATACTAGCCCAAATAGCTATATCAAATATAGATTGTCTGTATATGATTTCTACCGAAATCAGAAAAGAAGTAGATTGTAAAGAATACACCAGAATAATTTAAATGGAGTTCCCCGGAGAATGAACTCCGGGAAGATGGAGTCGAAATTAATACGAGAAAATAGTCTAAAGTCGTCAAAACGAATAAACACGTTATAAATAAAATAAAAAAATCTTTTTTCTTATGACAACCAGATAATAAAATCTGGCTTCTCGGATTTATGTCGAACAAAAAAACAATTCTTGTTTGAGTTCGGGTTGGAATTCTGATTCAACTGAACAAAGAATAAGCCTATTTATTTCTAGTTCTAAGACCGGCAGTTCGAGCAGTCGATGCGGTTATTTCGAATTGTTTCTCATTATTAAGAAAAGGTAACAAAGATAAAATACGGGCTTGTTTTATAGCAATAGTAATTAATCGTTGTTGTTTCAAGGTCAATCTATTCACTCGTCTAGATAATATTTTTCCTTGCTCACTAATAAATCGGCTAATTAAATTCATGTTTCTATAATCAATTCGATCCCCCGATTGAATCGGGGGCAAACGCCTACGAAAAGACCGTTTGGATTTAAGAAAGGGTCGCTTGGATTTATCCATGGTTTGTTTGTTTAGTTTATTTCTTATCCCGAAAATCCTACTTCTTAATTGTCATTTTAATCCACAATAGGATTCTTTTTGACGTTCTATTTGGATTTTAATTTGAATATGCTCTATGTTTGTTCTATATTTCTATATAATGTTATTTTTCCTCTTTCAAGGTTCAGATTTCAAGACTAAGATTTTATCTATTTCTTTATTTCCCTATGAATCATATGTTTGTAACAATAAGGACAGAATTTTCTCAATTCTAATTGACTAGGCGTATTGTGCCGGTTCTTTTGAGTAATATATCTGGAAATGCCTGTTGATGCCTTCTTAAAACCGTTTCGGACACAACCGTTACATTCCAAAATCACCGTTCCCCGCGCATCTTTCCTCTTGGCCATGAATCCCCCTCTGATTTTTTTTATTTACTCAGCTCTTCTACTTTGATTCAAAATGAAGAAAAAGAAAGGAAGGGAAAAATAAAAAATAGAAGTTACTAATTTGAAATCGAACTCTAAAAGATCAAAATCAATAAAAAGAAAGTAATAAGAAATCAAAGCAAAGACATAGAAAATAAAAAGAATAAGTAAGACAATGATTTCGAAACTCTAGTTCACCCCGAAAAAGTATTTCATTGTATTCTTGCCCTAGACCACATTTCCTATTCTATCCCCATAAATATTCATTTAATTCGAACTTGAACCCGAATCTTGCAAACGTTGAATTCCTTTTTCTACTTTCTCTTTCGTCCCTTATTCTAGAAATAAGAAAAAAAAGGGAAAAAAGAGAAAAGGGAAAGGGAGGGGGATTGGTCACAGATATTTGATTGTATCTCTAATCTTCTTCATTCTTTCCGATGGCAATAACTAGAATGAAAAAAAAGGGAATGTTAACGCATCCGGGAAAAAACGATTAATCTCTATCAATAGACCTGCTAAAGCCCCGAACCATAGCGTACTTAGTACTGGGGCCACGGAGAGATATGTTTTTAGATCTCGCATTGAAAAACCTCCTTTTTTATTTATTTATTTAAATACATAAAGACGATGCATATACAGTTAAGGACCACTTAGATTCGAGTTGTACATGCAATCCCTAATTCAAATTGAAATGTACAACGATCCATAAGGTTTTCTTTTTATTATAAGTGAAATGGGACAAAAAAGACGAAATAGGTAGAAGGGTTGTGTTTCTCGATGGAGGAAATAGGCATGTGGAAACTAAGACGGGAATTCTCTACAATGACACTATAGAACAATTCAAGGGATGTGGCGCAGCTTGGTAGCGCGTTTGTTTTGGGTACAAAATGTCACGGGTTCAAATCCTGTCATCCCTACCTATTACTGCTCCTTTGAGCAGTAACGAGGAATCGATCTCAATCGATTCTAATTGCACGGAATCATTCAAAGTCAAATGGATTGGGGTTAGAAACAGAATCCTGTTCTTTTTTTCTTTAGAGTCTTTTCTATTCTGATAAGAAAGCGCTCTTAGTTCAGTTCGGTAGAACGTGGGTCTCCAAAACCCGATGTCGTAGGTTCAAATCCTACAGAGCGTGATTTTTTCTTCGTAGACGGATTTGACTGAAATAGCTTCAATCACTTGCATAGCATCGATCTTGACCTTCTGGAGATTAAAGAAAGGGGGTCAGTCAAAAAAAAGAAATGCTAATTAATCAAAGGTCCAACTGATCACCCCGTCTGTATTGTAAATATGCAGTTACGAATAATCCAGCCAAAGTAATAGGAATTAGACCTAACACAATTCCAAATAAAAAGACTTCAATCATTTCATTTTTTTGAAAAGGAGAAAAAACAGAGGAAATATCTATACCTAAATAGTAACCAGAATTGACATGAATCTCAACGACCAAGAATTGAAAATGGACGTGATATAGAACTATAGAATACACAGAATCTCACAGAAGGGTTTCCTTTCTGGAGTCTTTCTTTGAAATACAAATTTTAAATAAGCCGTATCTTGCTCAGACCAATAAATAAAGCTGAAGTTATAGTTAAAGCTACTAGTAAAAAACCGAAATAACTAGTTATAGTAAGCATGAAGAGGGTAAACGAAATGGGGTATTTCTATACATATGTTTCTAAAGCACTTACCTGAGTTTTCCGTTTTGGAAAATAGGAGTAAGATATACAAA